CCTGTGCTTCAGGACCCCACAGTAACAACAAAGAGTGTGCTAAACTATTAGCAGGAGTAGAGACTGCTGCAGTTAAGAAGTTACAACCTTCCAAATAGGAACTTGCCAATCCATGAGTATACCATGAAGTTACAAAGGTGGTACCTGTGAACCAACCCCCCACGGCAAAATAGGCGCAAGGAAAGAGCAATAGACCGGACCAACCCACAAAAACAAAACGGTCCCTCCGTAACCAGTCATCCATAATATCAAATAAATCATTTTGATCTTTGGTAAATTTACCAAGAGCTATAGTCATAGTAATCCTCCTATTCAACTACTTCAAACCATTTCCAAACACCTCCTAGCATTTTCAGGGATGGAACCTTCGAGGCTTTTTTCATTTTATATATGATATGATTTCTCGTAGACTGTCCCTTCTTTTCTACTGGGTTTCGAATAGAAAAAGTATTTTTTTGTCGATTGATATCTAATCTAGGTCAAATCCATTAACTTAATTAATTGGCTTATTCCTTTCTATTCTAAAAAAATTCACTAAGTCATGACTCGAAAATTGTCTTATGACTCATAAATCCTATAACTACATTTTTTAAAGAACTATTCCATAAACAAATGATTGATCGCTTTTATTACTCTCGTTACCAGCGGATCCCCAGACATACTACTCTGCTTTTATCAAATAAGATTATTCTTGAATCTTGTTCGTGAAATCAAAAAAAACAGTTTTCTATATTATTCGAATTTGTCTGTCTAGAAAACTACTAGAGGATCCTATTTTTACTTTCGATTTTACATTGATTTCTTTTATTGTCTTCTTTGTTCTATTTTTCTGTCATTCAGATTAATCTAATTCCGACGTATACCCTTCCGGATCGAGGTAATAAATTGGACTATTTTTCTCTATTTATTTTTTTATCTATCTGTAATATTTTTGAATATTATAGGGAATTTGATTAATAATAATAGATTCTAAGTGAAAATTTCGTCCATTAATTGCCTTCCAAATCTCGTATGCATAGATATGAAAACCAAATGTTTGATACTGGAAGTCATGATTTGATGGATTTTTCTATTCTTTTTATAGACATATCTTAAAGAAATAATAGAAATCAATTTGGATCTTTTCTTGTATTCGGAAAAAAGAGATTTTGAAGTCAAATGATTTGTCTGTTGGAACTTAGAATAAGCCCTTCCACTGGAGGAGACAATTGATTCCTAGGAACAATAAGATTTTATCCGAAATATCGACAGATTTTTGCAGAGTTAGAACCAAAAAGGTATTAAAAAGAAAAAAAGATCCACTGTTCGAATTTCATTTCTATCCAATTTGGATATCAGAATAGTGGATATAGTTCTGATTCAATAGGTTAGGTCCACTTACTTTTTTTAGAATCTCTTCCTTTATTTGATTGGAATAATCGAAAATAGCAGTATCTGACAATTAAAGCAAATATGACATTCTAAAAAAAGAAATCTATATATAGAAAAGAATACCATTTCCCTTTCTAACTAGAAAGAGTTTACTCTATTCGAATGATAACAATAACTTAATAGAGTTTAAATTCGAAATTCTATTTTGTAATAAAATTAAACTATTCCTTAGTTTTTTTTATTTTATTACAAACAGAAATTTCTTACAAATATCAAGAATATTTCTATATATTCCTTCAAATAGGAATACTACTGTTATCATTTTTTGATAACAAAAAAAAGCCCTTTATCAGATTTGAACCGATGACTTACGCCTTACCATGGCGTTACTCTACCGCTGAGTTAAAAGGGCGCCGTTTGAGTCAATTCCCGAATACAGAATCAGCCAATATGAATATGAGTTTAGTACATCTATTTGTTACTGCATATACTTATTATATATATACGAAATATATATAAATCTGATTTATATATATGTACATAGATCTATTTTTTGTATATAGCAACTCATTAACGAACAAAAAATGGGATTGACGAGTATAGTGAAAAAAGAATTTATTCATATTGGATTTGATAAATATCAATGGAATTCAATTTTTCAAAACCCATTCGAATTGAAGTCATCTTCATGATAAGACGAAATTTATTTCATTGATACATGTACCCCTAATTCAAATATTTCTGAATCTTTGATAAATGGATTCTATCCTGTCCCTCAATCAACTCAATTCTTATTGATCTTCATCCTTTTTTTTTACTCAATTTCCGGATTCATTCTCGTTTTTTTATTTCCCGACTTAATGTGAAATAGAAATATACCTAATTCAATCTTCTTAACACTGAATCAAAGTGAAAGAAATAAGGTGTTAATGCCCCCTGTTCCAGCAAATCAATTATTCCCAGAAAGGATTCTATGTTTATTTTGGTTTCTTTCGCATTACTTCGTTTTATTTTTTATTTTGTTGAATTCTAGATTGGTGATTGGAATGAACAATTTCGAAATCGAAAGGATGAATCAAAAAATTGTAAGGAATTCTGAAAGATGGGAAGATCCTTCTGATCGAATCATTCCATTATATTGACAATTTCAAAAAACTGTTCATACTATGAACATAGTAGAATGGAGGTCGGGCAAGGCTGCCCCCATCGTCTAGCGGTTTAGGACATCTCTCTTTCAAGGAGGCAACGGGGATTCGACTTCCCCTGGGGGTAGGGTACTACGAAAGGAAATGGATCAGGGATTCGAAATAAAGACTAAATTGGATTCTTCCTGGGTCGATGCCCGAGCGGTTAATGGGGACGGACTGTAAATTCGTTGGCAATATGTCTACGCTGGTTCAAATCCAGCTCGGCCCAAAAATATTTATGGATCCACCATGAAATGATAGAACCCATTTGGTGTTCTCTTAAAATCACCAATGGGTTCGGATACAGAAGATTCGAATCTCGAGTCCTATGTCTTTTTTCCATATTACTTACATATTTTTTTCCACAAATTAGGAATCTGTAAAATTCCTATCGGGATCTGTAAGTTTAAAGTCTAAGGAAAGGGTTAAAGTTAAAAAACAAAAAAGACTCTTTTTTGTTTTGTTTCCTTGATTCATTTATTTTTAAATAAAGTTGGCAATAACGAACGGATTGCGATGTGAGTCATCCGTGTCGATAAAGTGCAGACCCATCAAAAAAAATAGGAATATATATAGAAGTAAGCCTCTTTATACAGGGGTTCGAATCTCAAATAGAAAAAAAAAGAGTTTGGATGAAATTGTAAGAATATGGATGTATGTATACTATACGACTTTTTCCCTGGGATTGTAGTTCAATTGGTCAGAGCACCGCCCTGTCAAGGCGGAAGCTGCGGGTTCGAGTCCCGTCAGTCCCGTCAGTCCCGATGGATACAAATCCAAAAAATATCAATGGATTTCGTGTATGAAAGGGAATAAAAATAAAAAAAAAATATCATTTCGAATGGGTATCCCCTTTTTTCTTTCTTTTTTAGTTTAAGGGAAAGGTTCGGACAAAGAAAGAAAAAGGAGTTTTTGATTGCATAAGAAAGTCATTTTCTTATTTGGTATGGATAAAACATCTTCCGATGTTATACTATTCAATTCTCGACCATGAATTATTCATTTGATAGCTCACATATTGTTATTCGTGATATTGATCCGATTGGATATCATCGAGATCCTATTTATACCATTGAATTTAGTGACGAAAGATTTTTTATTTCTATGGGATTAAATCCCGAAGTATTTTTTAGAAATTAAAGAGAAAGAAAACATAGAGATTATGGAAGTAAATATTCTCGCATTTATAGCTACTGCACTCTTCATTCTAGTTCCTACTGCCTTTTTACTTATAATTTATGTAAAAACGGTAAGTCAAAGTGACTAATTTTACTGAAACATCACTTCTTATTTCTTAGCAATGATTGAAGAAAAAAATGAAAAAAGGATTTGTATTTCTTTTAATCTTTGTTTTAAATAAAATGATCAGACTACAACCAGCAGAATTCTATTAAATCGATATAGTAGAAAGAAATCAAATCTATTTCTTTCTACTATATTCTCTATTACGGTAGGATCAAAATAGAATGTTTTTCTAAAAAAAAAGAGTTCATATGGAGGAACCAATCTATCATTTTCTATCCATATCGATATATGGATATCGATCTATAGATATATGGAATGTCAATTCCATGGCGTCCACATTTTTCTTTATTTCATATAAATCTATTCTATTTGTATTGGTTCCAATCAATCTGAAATAATTCAAAAGCAACGCAATTTTTATTCTTCTTATTTTCATTTTCAGATTCTTTTCAGAATCCTGGTAAATAATAAATAAAAAGAAATAATGTTTTTAGTATTCCAAAATTAAAATGGATTAAATTGAATATAAATATTCAAAATAATTTGGTTTGGAATACTAATCCGTTTCCAATTATATGGATTCCCGGGATATCAAGATGGAAACAATTGAAATATTTGTTTGATTCAAAGAGTTTTTTTTCAATATTATATATACATAGAATATATTACACCACTGGAAGAAATACAAGAGAATTTATAAATCCAGATAGAATTGAATTTTATTAATTAGTATTAATTAAATAACTAAAATAGTTCAAAACTGGAAGAACCCAGCTATAAAACAATTGAGACAGTTTGATCCCTTAACTCCATTAGTATTACCTTTAGAGTCCACTTCTTCCCCATACTACAAGGGAAAGGGAAAATGTAAAAACTACCATTAAAGCAGCCCAAGCAAGACTTACTATATCCATGTCAATTATGTCTCCTATCTATATCAATATGAATAAATTCTTTTATTAATTCTTTTTTTTATTGTTTACTGATTTTTATTCTTTTTGTTTTTCTTTTTCACTAAAAATTAGAGAATATCTTATAATAATAGTGGAATCGCTGGTACAGAGTCAAAAAACGATTCCATTCCGTCCTAACACCATTGACGAAACATCCAATTAGAACATCTAGCAAGTTCTTATCAGATTTGGAGTAGAATTGAAAAATTGGAAGCATAAATAAAAAATATACTTAGAAGTAGTAAGGTAATGAATCATACTAATAGGTAGGAACTATGTTTTATTTCCCCCCCATTTCATTAAGTAAAAAATAAAGAATCAAGATAGATTCCTTTGCATACTCTTATTTGCATCTGTTAGTTCCATTGGATCTAATCCTTATTGTATCTCGATTCGTTCTCTAAAACAATTGGAAAACAGCCTAGTAAATTCTTTTACTATAGATTACCCAAAAGAAAGTTTCTTCGAATGGAAATCGAATAGAAATATATTTCTAATATAGACTCATGATTCAATTCTTTTTTTTTTTTCAGTTAATTAAGAAAGTTGTATTTGGTGAATTGAATTCCCGCTCTTTTTTGTTTGTCCATTCCTTCACTACCTATCTATTTCGACATAAAGAATAAGGAATCGGACTCTAGGAAAAGACAAATTATCCATCCTAGAATCCTGTTTTCCCCTTTTCTATTTCTACTTTACTTAATATTCTGTACCTACCTATTTTTTTAGGTTTAGTATCGAGTTAATTAATTCTATTACAATAGAAATTCTAAGATTTCTAGAACATTAAAATCTGAAAACAGCGACATAATCATATGGTTCGAATTAATTGTGCAGTTGAAAAAAAAAAACCAAGAACCAAATAGTCTTCTTCACAATATACATACTATGATTTACTAATTCTACAGTACAAGGAATTTTCTAAATATAGTATACAAAAACGAGAAAGAACCAATGGTCTTTACCGAATTTATCAACAAAAATAGAGTTCTTTTTACCAGCTTAATATGTTGATTCACATTCCTAAAAATTCATTTCGGACAATTGAACCTTCTCAAATTGTTTCTTTTTAAGAACCAAAAAGATTTGTGCAAAAATAATAGATGCCAAGAAGAGCAAGAGACCTTGGACACGTAATGGATCTTGAAGCACTATTTCTGCATCCCCCTGACCAAATCCACCCACATTAGGATTACTCGTTAATGGTTGATCAAGTTTGATAGATTCACCCTCTGAAACAAGAAGTTCTGGTCCTGGCGGTAGAATATGAATCACTTCACGTCCATCTGATGCATCTACTATCGTTATTTCGTATCCACCTTTTTCTTTTCGTATTATTTTGTTTACTACACCTGTTGCTGTAGCATTATAAACATTATTATTACTCTTGCTTCCGTCGGGATAAATCTGACCCCTTCCCCTGTTCCCGCCTACGTATAGAGGATATTTTAAGAAGAAAACATCTCTCTTAGTAGCAGGATCTGGAGAAAGAATAGGAAAGGTAATTTCACTATATTTTTTCCCAGGAACAGGGCCTATCACAAGAATATTTTTTTTTGTGGGACGATAGCTTTGAAAAGACAAATTACCTATCTTTTCTTTAATCTCGGGCGAAAGACGATGAGGAGGGGCCAATTCAAAACCCTCTGGTAAAATAAGAACAGCTCCTACATTCAAAGCCCCCTTTTTACCATTAGCAAGAACTTGTTTCACTTGCATATCATAAGGAATTCGAACAACTGCTTCAAATACAGTATCGGGAAGTACCGCTTGTGGAACCTCAATATCTACGGGCTTATTAGCTAAATGGCAATTAGCACATACAATCCGGCCGGTAGCTTCTCGAGGATTTTGATAACCTTGTTGGGCAAAAATGGGATATGCATTTGAAATGGGTGCTCGAGTTATTATATGGATCATGAGCAATACGGAAATAGATCGGGTAATCTCTTTCTTTATCCAAGAAAAAGCATTTCTAGTTTGCATGGTCCAATCCTTGATCCTTAAAATTTCTACAATAAGATTAGGTAGGTTACTTGCACAGTTCCCTATCCATGATTCTGCTATTTACTCCAATTATTTGCCTATAATATAGGAAGAATACGAGTAAAACGAATAAGTTAAATTTGGAATGTTTAGCTTTTATATACAAAAAAAACAAATTTTCGAATTGGATCAGTGGGTCATTTTTTCAGTCATTCATTGAATTGAATCATAAATCGATACAAGCGACGGAGATACACGATTTAAATAACGGAAAATCCAGTATTTAAAAATCGTATCTAAAATGGCTGGCAAAATAGAAACAAGAAAAGATATAATATGATCATTCGGAGTAAATCCAAAATCTTTATAGACAGACCAAATCATTAGTTCCCAACCACCAGTCGAATGGTATCCTACACTTAAATCAATTAAGAAAAGAATAGAAAAAGCTTTTATTGTGTCACTTAAGTTATATAGAAATTCTTGAACCCAAGAGTTAAGAATAATGAGTTCTTGATTACCCCTAATAGAATAAACACTTAGAATAAGGAAACATATTATATTTGTACAGAAATGCAAAATCGTATGGATATGATCTTGGTTGTTCGTCTGGATCAATTGGATGGTCTCTTTGTAGATTTCGATACGAAGGTTTTGTAAACGTGTTTCCGGGTATTCCTTTAGCATTTCATCCAAGAGGAACAGTTCCTCGAACTCTAGGAATTTCTTTAAAATACTTTTTTCTTGAATAGTATTCA